ATGTGGGGGATGATGAGGTGGTTACCTGTTTATAATTCTTGAGTGGTTATGGTGGGTATAGTAAGTTTGTTTTTGTGAAAGCTTTGGGGCGTTTTTTTCTTTTTGGGTGCGTTGATTTTTTCGGCTTATTTTCTTGTATGAGAGGTTTTTTTTCCACATTTAAGGCGGTATGCTATGGCTTTTTGACTATTTATAGTTAGTGAGGTGGCTATTTTTGGGAGGTTGCTTTTAACTGTTCTTTGAAAAGATGACGGTGGGGAGGGGGCCTTGTCGGATAGCTTGGAGTTGCCTTTTTTAGGGTGTTTTCTTTTGTTGACTTCCTCTTTGACGGCCACGGTGTATCATCATTGTTTTGGCTTGCCTTATAGTTGGGTTTTTTTACTTATCAGTATCTTTTTAGGGTTTGGGTTTGTGTGTTTGCAGTTGTGGGAGTTTTTTGATTGTGAGTGTGATGTTCTTTATTGTACTTATTTTGGGGCTGCTTTCTGTACGGTTGGGTTGCATTTTAGTCATGTGGTTGCGGGGGTCGGTGCTATGACCGTTTTGTTAGTGAGGGGTTGGGATACCAATCATTTTTATGCTAGGGTGGTTGTGTGGTATTGGCATTCTGTTGATTATGTGTGGTTGTGAGTATACCTGTTAATATATTACGTTTAGGGTCTTCAATAGGTTATTTAAAACTGTTGTCTTGTGGAGACAGAGATTCGTTGTGTGTGATTGAGGAAGGTTTAATGGTTTCTGTTGTTCGTGGTAAAGTAGTGGATCTTCCTACTAAAGTTTCTTTGAGGTATTTTTGATGTGGGGGGTTTATGATTAGTGTGTTTTTAGTCATTCAGGTTGTATCTGGTGTAATTCTGTCTTTGCTTTATGTAGGAGATGCGGGGGTGAGGTTCGGRTTGGTGCTGGATTTTGTTAACGAGAGTTTGTTTTTATGATTTGTCCGTTATTTGCATATATGGGGAGTAACKTTTATTTTCCTTCTGTTCTTGGTTCACATGGGGCGTTCTTTTTATTATTCTAGTTATAGGAAGTTGGGGGTATGAAAAGTTGGGTTCGTTCTTTATATTTTAATGATGGTTGAGGCGTTTTTAGGGTATATTCTTCCGTGGCATCAGATGTCTTATTGAGCGGCCACTGTTTTAACCTCGATACTTAAAAGTATACCAGTTGTAGGCGGTAAGCTTTATGAGTTTATTGTTGGGGGCTTTGGGGTCACTAAAGTGACTCTAGTCCGTGTTTTTTCAGCTCATGTGTGCCTGGCTTTTGTGATAATTGGGCTGAGTGTGATTCATCTTTTTTATTTGCATAAGGGAGGGTCTAATAATCCTTTATCTGCGCCTGGGGGCTACAGGGACGTTGTCCTGTTTCATTCATATTTCACTAGAAAGGATGGGGCGGTGCTTGTATTATTGTTATTACTCCTGGGAGGAGGGTTGATGATATCGCCAGACGCTGTTCTAGATGTGGAAAGGTATATTGAGGCGGATCCGATGGTTACTCCTGTGTCAATAAAGCCTGAGTGGTATTTTCTTGCTTTTTATGCGATGCTGCGGTCTATAGAGTCGAAGGTTGGGGGCTTGGTGCTGGTTTTGATATTCCTGTTCGTTTTGTGATTACCTACTTTTAATTCCTCTTGTGTTTATAGTGTGTTGCGTCAGTATGTATTTTGGGGCTGTTGTTCTCTTTACTTCATTTTGAGCTATCTTGGTGCTTGTCACCCCGAATATCCTTTTGTTTTTATAAGCAAGTTTTGTTCTCTCTTGATTGTTGTATTATTAATGCTGTTTAAGGGGCTGTGGGCAGTTCCTTATTCTGGGGGGTTTCCTCGTTTGGTTTTGTAGTATGGTTCGGTTGCTTTTGCTTTTAGGCATTTTTATAATTTTGTGTAGGTTTTTTCTTTCTTTGACGCGCTTGTTGAAATGCCTAATAGTGGTTGAGAATTTTAAAGTGTTGGTGTTATTTGTGAGTTTATTATCCCAGCGGGGTGAGACTTTTATACTTTTCATTGCCTTGATGGTGATTTTTACTATTGAGGTTATTCTTGGTTTGGTGGTTTTGACCCGGTTGTGGGATTCAAGAGGTTTAGTTGGTATAGTGGGTTGATAGGGGCCTTGTCGGTTAGTGGTTTGATTATTTTGGTTGAGGCCTGTGCAGGGTTGGATAGAATCTGGCTTAGTCATTCTGGGGTTACGGCGGGAGTTTTTTGTTTTGATGTTATAAGCTTTTATCTGATTCTGCTTTCAATTTTATTATCCTTGTCTTTAAGTTTTTGGGTTGAGAGTATGAGATATTTTAGACGCTTTATGATTTTCTTGAGAGTGCTAGGGTCGCTTTTATGTTACTGTTGTGTTCATGTCGTTTGGTTTTGAGTTTTTTATGAGATGTCAATAGTTCCGTTGCTTGTGTTGTTAATTGTAGATTCTCCTTATTCGGAGCGTTATGTTGCTTCTTGATATCTTTTGGGGTATGTGGTTTTTACGAGTCTCCCAATGTTGCTGTGTATACTTTATTTGTCTTTACTTGAGGGGGGGTTTAATATGGGGTGTTGGGGGTCTTCTGATAGGTGGGTTGTAACCGGGAGGTTAATTGTTTTAGCCTTTCTTTTTATTACAAAGATACCTTTGCCTCCGTTTCATGTGTGGCTTCCGATAGTTCATGCGGAGGCTAGGAGCCCAGTATYTGTCTGTTTGAGGGGGTATATAATGAAGTTGGGTTTACTTGGTGTCTGCCGGTTTTGTTTTTTTTTACTTCCCGATTTTATTTTCTCTTTGGCTTATACGGTTATATGCTTTTTATGTTCTGTGCTCTTCTTCTTTTCTGCTAGTCGGGAGTTGGATGGTAAGCGCTGACTTGCTTTTTTAAGTCTTTCACACATTTTAGTGGCTATGGGCTGTCTGTCTGTGGGGGGTTGAGTATTGAGGGGCTCAGCTATTTTGTATTGTATGGGTCATGGGCTGTCTGCGGGGGTGATGTTTTTATTTCTTTGGTTGATGTATGATGTGGTGGCTACTCGTAATTTAGCTTTGTTGAAGTCGGGGATTTCGGGAAGTTTGTTGTTTCGTGTGTTGGCTTGTTGCTGTTTATGTACTGCTTGTTCTTTGCCCCCCACAGTACAATTTTTTTGTGAAGTTTCGTTAATGACTGATGGGGCCTGGAGGGGGGGTTTCTTTTTACTAGTTTTTTATGCTTATGTCTTTATGGGAGGCTTGATGCCTTTATTTTTAGTAGGAAGGTTATTGAGCCGGCATTATGATGTGAGGTTTCATGGGGGTTCAGCAATCGGTGTAAAGGTTTATTCTTTATTCTACTTGATTATGTGGAGGTTTGGCTTATTTCTGGTATGTTAAATTGGGGTTTATAGCTTGGTGTAGTTAGAAGCATGCTATGTTTTGGTTGTAGCGGGGATTGGATGTTAGCTATAGTGTTTCCGCCTAGCTTAAATTTAAAGCGTTAGTTTGAAGAGCTGAAGATATTATATTGTGGTGGGAGGCGGGATAAGTTAAGTGAGAAACTCTATGGTTCATGTTCATAAAATGCGTGTAGCTCCTGCCTATGTGTTTTTCCCGTGTGAGAAGAGTTTATAATAATGTGATTAGATATGTGGCGGGGGGATTGGGAGATAGATTTTATCGTTTACTTCTTTTTATGGTGTTGTTAGTTTTTTTGGGGTTACGGCTTCCTTATTTTTATGGGATGGGGGGATTCGGTATTTTTATTTTGATTAGGGTTTTCCCCCTTTTTATGAGTTTGTTTTTTTCTCGTTTGATTGATGGTAGTATGAGTGCGTTTTTTTGTGGCTTTGTTCCTCAGGGTACTCCGTTGTGGATAGCTCCGTTTGTTTGTTTGGCTGAAACTCTAAGTTATGTTGTGCGGCCCGTGGTTTTGATGATACGTCCTTTTGTAAATCTGAGTATTGGAGCTTTAGGGGGGGCAGTATTGGGTGCTTTAAGTATGACTAGAGGTTGAGTTTTATTTTTTTTGGTTCTTTTATTTTTTTATGAGGTCTTTGTCGCGTTGGTTCATTGATTTATCGTGTGCAGTATCCTTTCTTTTTCGGAGGATCACTAGAAGGGGGGGGGGTAATCGGGCTTAGATGCGCGGGCTGGCGTTATCTGGTTTTAGGGTGGTCAGTGTTTTCTTGTTCTCTTTATGCTTGTTCTTGAGAGATAATCTTTTATTATTCTGGCTGTTTTTGGAACTTGGCGCTTTGAGGTTGGTTCCTGGATTTTTTATAGTTGGTGGGAGGGGCGCCTTGGGCGGTCTTTTTAGCTACATTTTGGTTTCTGCGGTTTCTTCTTCGTTAATAGTAAGGGGACTGTTATACGAGGATGTTTTTTTTCTGTCTTGTTTGGGATTGATAATGAAGTTTGGGGTTTTCCCCTTTATGGGTTGAGTATATGTTGTTGTTTTGGCTAGCAACTGGTTAGTAATATGATTGCTTTCGACTGCTTTAAAGATGGGTTTTTTCTTTTTTTGTTTTTTTATTAGGAGGGGGTGAGATTCTTTGCTTGTAATGATGTTGTGTGTGTTTACCTTTTTGGTGTTGAGTCTGTTGTTTTGGGTTTTTACTCCTAGTTGACTGGTTTATTGGTGTCATGTCTTGATTAGATCTAGGGCTTCTTTGATACTAATGGCTTTGGAGGTTTCAGTTGATTTACTTTTATGACTGTTTGTTATTTATTTTGTGTGGTCTACTTGTGCTATTATGCTTTTACGTAGGCTTAGCTTGATGAGCCTGGGTAATAGCGTGGTGGTTTTTTGGGTCGTGTTTATTTTGGTGGCGTTTCCTTTCTCTGTTTCAATTTTTTATAAGTTGGTTGTTAGTCTTTGTATGTACTCGTGTGGTGTTTTAGCATTGTTGGGGTGGGTTGTGTATAAAGTTTCGGAGCAGTTTTTTTTAGTTAAGTATATGGTGAGAGAAGGTATTCCCCGTGCGGAGTGAAGAGGAGCAGGTGTGGTTTAAGGGAGGCGAGATAGTTTATTGAAAATGTCTATTTTACGCGTAGAAGAAGGATTACCTATCGTCAGAACGATATAGTTTAATAGGAGATGGCCGCTCTGCAAGCGGTCGGTGAAGGATTTCTATCGTTAGCCTGTTCTTAGTTTATTGTAATAATAGCTTGTCGTGCTATAGGAGGGTGGCTAGACACTCAGAGCGGGGTGACTTGGTTGTTGGGCGTTTATAATTTTCTTAGGTCGTTTTTGGGGTTTGCGGTGATAATGATTTTTGTAGCCTTCTTTATTTTGGGGGAGCGCAAGGTTTTGGGTTATATGCAGATTCGTAAGGGTCCGAACAAGGTGGGGCTTGTAGGGCTTTTTCAAAGGTTTGCCGATTTGTTGAAGTTGATAATAAAGTTTAAGGTTAGCCTTTATCAGGTTCGTAGGTGACTCTCTTGAATTGGGGTTTATCTTTTGTTATTTTTGGCGCTTTGTTATTGTTTTGTTTTTGGGTTGTTTTATGGTGGTGTGAGTTGTGTAAAAGGTTTGCTTTGGGTATTGGTGGTAACGAGTATAACGGGGTATAGTCTTTTAAGCATTGGTTGAGGGTCTTATAAAAAGTATGCTTTGGTTAGTTGTGTCCGTTCTGCTTTTGGGTCGGTGACTTTTGAGGCGTGTTTTATGTGTATTGTGGTGATTGTGGGTGTAGTCTGTGGGGGTTACTTTGGTTACTCGGTGATGGAGAATGCGTGGTTAGTCTTGTTGGTGAGACCTTTAGGATATGCTTTATGATTAGTGGGGATGTTATGTGAGTGTAAACGAACTCCTCTAGATTATGCGGAAGCTGAGAGGGAGCTGGTGAGAGGGTTGAATACGGAGTATTGTAAAGTGCCTTTTACTTGCTTGTTTGCTTGTGAGTATCTGATAATGTTTATTTTTTCTTGGTTGGGGGCTTTATTATTTTGGGGAGGGGGCCTAATTTCGTTTTTTAGGTTTGTTCATGTTTTGTTTTTTATTTGGGCGCGTGCAACTTTACCTCGAGTGCGGTATGATTATTTTGTGGCTTTTATGTGAAAGTACTCAATCCTTATATTGGTTTTTTCGTTATTTTTAGTGGTGTTAGTTTAGTGGTGTGGGTAGATTAATGGTAAAATCGTTAAGCTGTTAACTTAAAGATGATCGGGTATCCTCAGACGAGGCAGTCGTATAGTCTATTTTAGGATGTTAGCTTTGGGGGCTTAAGGACTCTTGAGGAGTGGGCTGATAGGGCTGCTGAGCAGGCCACTGTGATATAGTGGTTGTAGGAGAATTAGATCCTCGTCGGTAGACTGTGGGTAGCTTAAGGTGTAAAGTGTTAGATTCTTACTCTAGTGATGTTTTTGAACTCCATAGGATGGGTTATTCTGGCTTGTGTGCTCTTTTATTCTTTTTGATTTTTTTATTGGTCGGTGTATTCCATTTATTTTTATGGGATTCTGGTTTGTGAGGGTTTGTAAGTGGGTTTCGGTCTTGGGTCGGTAGGTTTGAGTGTGGTTTTATCTCTCAGGGGGTGTCAGAGAAATATTTTAGGTGAACTTACTTTATACTGCTAGTCTTTTTTGTTGTTTTTGACTTGGAAATTTCGTTACTTCTAAAATTACCTTTACAAGGGCTGCTTTTTAAGAAATTGCCCTATTATGTGTGTTTTGTGTTACTCCTGTGCTTTGGTTTTGGGATTGAGGTGAATAAGGGTTATGTCGAGTGAAGCTACTAGGGGTTAGATGTGTGAGAGCTATGTGAAGCTGTTGCTGCTAACAATGGTAAGAGTGTTTAAAGCGCTCGGCTCTCTTGTAGGGAACAATCTAGGTTAAGTAGAGACTGTCTGTCTTCAAAACAGAGGGTAGCTTGCGCTGTTTGTTGTTAGATGTTGACTTGATTATTGACTTTGGATCATAAGCGAATAGGGTTGATATATATGATTGTTGGAGTGTGAGGGGGCTTTTTAGGTCTTTCTTTGAGGTTTTTGATCCGTGTTAACTACTTGGATCCTTACTATAATGTTGTATCCCCAGAGGTTTATAATTATGTAATTACTAGGCATGGTATTGCGATGATTTTTTTTTTCTTAATGCCGGTTTTGATTGGGGGGTTTGGAAAATATCTGTTGCCCCTGTTGTTGGGGCTTCCTGATTTGAATTTACCCCGTTTAAATGCCCTTAGAGCTTGGTTAATGATTCCTTCCGCTGTTTGTTTTGGGTTAAGTATGTTTGGGGGGTCTGGGGTTGGCTGGACTTTTTATCCCCCCCTGTCTTCTAGGGATTATAGGGGTTGGGGTGTTGACTTTCTTATGTTTTCTTTACATTTGGCGGGGTTATCTAGTCTGTTTGGTTCTTTAAACTTTATTTGTACAATAATGAGGGCTATGAGTAATGATACCAGGGAGCGGTACTCTATTGTGGTTTGGGCTTATTTGTTTACTTCTATTCTTTTGTTGCTTTCGTTACCAGTGCTAGCTGCGGGTATAACGATGCTTTTGTTTGATCGTAAATTTAGCTCTTCTTTTTTTGATCCATTGGGAGGGGGGGACCCTGTCTTGTTCCAGCATATGTTTTGGTTTTTTGGGCACCCCGAAGTTTACGTTCTTATCCTCCCAGGGTTTGGTATAGTGAGACACATTTGTAGGACGTTAACAAATAAAGATTCCTTGTTTGGTTATGGGGGTTTAGTTCTTGCTATGTTTTCTATAGTCTGTTTGGGGAGTGTTGTTTGAGCTCATCATATGTTTATGGTTGGGTTGGATGTTAAGACGGCTGTTTTTTTTAGTTCTGTGACCATGGTTATAGGAGTCCCCACAGGTATAAAGGTTTTTTCTTGGCTGTATATGTTGGCGGGAAGTCGGGGCCGGTTTTGGGATCCGATAATGTGGTGGATATTGGGTTTTATTGTCTTATTTACTATCGGGGGGGTGACCGGGATTGTGTTGTCTTCTTCTATAATGGATACTTTGTTGCATGACACTTGATTTGTAATAGCTCACTTTCATTATGTTTTATCGTTAGGTTCTTATAGGTCGGTGGTGATATCTATGATTTGATGATGGCCTGTGATAGTGGGTTATAGGTTGAAAAAGTACTTGTTGATGGCTCATTGGGGGGTGTCAATGGTTGGATTCAATTTGTGTTTTTTTCCTATGCATTTTTTAGGGTTTCAGGGTTTACCTCGTCGGGTGTGTGTTTATGAGCCTTGTTTTCAGTGGTTGAAAACTATGGCTAGGTTGGGGGGACTTCTTTCTGTTTTTAGGGGGTTTATGTTAGCTTTCATTTTATGAGAGTCGTTGTCTGTGGGTAATCGGGTGATAGGGTTATGGGGTAGTAAAGCCTTGGTTTTAAAAGTAGTAACTTCTCCTGTVCCGCATCATTGTAGTTATATGAGTGAGCCGGTAACGTGGTTTTATCGTTGGTATTAGAGGGTGTATTTTAAGGAAGTAGAATGTAGCTTTTGTAAGGCTAAGGTGCTGGGGTCACCCTCTGGTTTATAGGCTGGTTAGGTGCTTATTTCTGGGTTTATTTTACCTTTTGCATCATGATTCCTTGAGAGATTCCTTGTATAAGGGGTTCCGAAGTGCAGAGATTTCCTTTTGGTTAGCTTAGTGCTGTAGTTTTGGGCGGGTAGCCTTTGTTAAAGTCATTGGGGGAGGTGAAACATAAATCGTTCTGCTCGATATCTGATTTTTGCTAGGGTTTTCTTGGGATCCTTGTTGTTTGGAAATGATGGGGAGGGTAAGAGTCTTGCTGTGTTATTGATGGATTTAGGTTAGAGGTACCTTTTTGTTGTACTATGTGTTAAGACTGGGTAACTTAGACTGTTGAGAGATACTTTGTTGGGGCTAGCAGAGGTTTAATTTTGTGTCGTGAGTATGAGGGAATAAGTAGTTTTATTAGCTCTCTCTTTTCTCGGGTGCCTCCGGTCTGTTTATTAAAAACATTTCCATTAGTAAGGATTAATGGTAGTACCTGCCCGATGTAATAATGAATGGCCGCAGTATCTTGACTGTGCTAAGGTAGCATAATTAGTTGCCTCGTAATTTGGGGATTGTTTGAATGGTTTGACTTGGGGGTTTATCTAGGTGGGGGCTTTGTTGCGAAATTGGTTGATCAGTGCAGAATCTGATCCTTTTTGATTAGACGGAAAGACCCCGAGAGCTTGCAGTAGGATGTTTTATCTGGGGAGGAGGCAAATGTTTCATTTGTTTTTAGACCCTTTTGGGTAAAAGATTGAAGTTACCTCGGGGATAACTAGGTAAGAAGCAAGGAGAGGCCTTATTGATTTGCTTGGTTGCCATCTCGATGTTGACTTAGGATGTAGCGGAAGGGTGTAGCAGTTTTTCTGGTTGGTCCGTTCGACCTTAGAATCCTTCATGAGTTGAGTTAAGACCGGCGAGAGCCAGGTCGGTTCTTATCTATCTTTGTTGGAGGTTAGTACGAAAGGATTATCTCTAATTAATGTTTGGGTGCGATGCTAGTAAGGCAGGGTGCTCTGCAAAGGCACTTTAGATATTTTTATCCATACCTTATTTATTTAGCTTTGGTTATGGAAGTTTCTCGTGAGCGGTCTACATAGCTAAGTCTTTTGAGGAGCGATGGGGGTGTCGTGTCTGGTGCTAGTAGTGAGTTTTTGATGTTAGGTGGAAGCCTGATCAAGGGTTTATGAGATGTAAGTGGTGAATCCTCAGTGCCAGCATCCGCGGTTATTCTGTTTAGCTTGTACTTCTCTTAAGTTGAAATTCTTTATAAGTGAGTTAGGGTAGGGGGTAGAATCTTTATCTGGTGGAGTTGTGCTTATAGTGGGTATAAGGGCTTTTTTGAAAAAAGGATTAGAGACCCTTGTATTGAGTAGAGTTATTTTGTGACTCTTTAGTTTAAACTAAAAAGGCTTGGCAGCTGACGAGATTCGTCCGGGGGAACGTGTGTCATAAGAGATGGTCCGCTTAATGGTTTACCAAGATTAGGGGTTAGTGTATATCCGGTTCAATATTCGTGGTTGGTGCCGCAGAGTGAATATAGGGGGTTATTAAAGCCAGGTCGATGTGCTGCTAATGACTTGGGGGATTATGCGTTACTGTTTAAAAGAGCCTTCTCCTAGAATGGAGGGGGGTAGTCAGGACTCGGAAGTAGGTAGGTAATGTTTAGTCTTATCGAAGGGGGATTTAGTTGGGGTACACACCGCCCGTCACCCAAAGCGTTAGCTTTGGTAAGTCGTAACATGGTAATGCTGGGGGAACCGGGCGTTAGTTGGTGGATGGTGTATTTTATCTACTTGATGGCTTCTGTTTTAGTCGGTAAAGAGATTTATGAGGGACTTTTGTGGTATCTTGTGTTATTGGTGGCTTTTATTCCAGCTTGGGTATTTTTAGTTTTAGGTTGACAGATTACTGGTAAGTATAATCTTAGAATCGCTGCGAATGAGAAAAATGTCATAGAGTGGGCTTGGACTCTTGTACCTACTTTTATGGTTTTTTACCTGTGTTTTTTGAATTTGGGTTGTGTAGGGGAGGATATCCCGGTTCGGAGGGAAGGGGTAGTGAAGGTGACGGGTCGACAGTGACTTTGGAGTTATGAAATAAGAGGGGAGGAGAGGGGGTATGATTCAATAATGACGGATTTTGTCGATTCGGTGGATAAGCCTCTGCGGCTGGTTCTTAAAAATTATTATCACCTCGTGGTAACTTCGTCGGATGTTATACATAGCTTTGCTCTACCGGAGTTGAATTTGAAGATGGATGCGATACCAGGGCGTTTAAATCAGAGGATAATGTATGCTGACCATTTGGGGTGTTTTGTGGGTTATTGTAGGGAGTTATGTGGTGCAGGACATGCGTATATGCCTATAGTCTTGGAGGTGATTGCCCCTCGAAGGGGTATTGAGATGTATGATAGCTGCTAGGTTAGTTTTAAGGCTGTATTTTACTACGCTACTGTCTTTTTCTTTTATTACTCATCCGGTAGGGTATTGTTACTTATTGCTATTAAGGGCTTTTAGGGTTATTGGTTATGTGTATTTGGTTTTGGGGTTTAGATGATACTTGGTTTTGTTCTGTTTGGTTTATGTGGGAGGGGTTTATGTACTCTTTATTTTTGTTTCTATGCATAATCCAAATCCTTCGCCTATGCTGGGTGGGAGTTATGGGTTGGTATTGTTTGTTTATTTTTTTTTGGCTATAAATTTTGTTGGCTATTTTACAGGCTATGAGGGTTCTCTGGTGGAGTGTAGTCATTATCTCTGTAGGTATTTTGAGGGGATAACGTACTTGTTTTTTTGCACGATGTTGATGCTGGGTTTTGTGATAGTAAGAATAGTAGGGGGGGAGAAGTGTTCCTTTTATCGATAGAACTAACTTAGTATAAGGAGTACATCGGTTTGTAGGTCCGAGGGTGATGATTGTTCAGTTGGGGTTAGAGGTGCCAGAGTTTTATGGGGCTGGTTTAGGTCCAGTTAACGATATAAATTATCCCTTTGCGGGCAAGGGTTTGTCCGTTGATGATTTGAAGTCATTAGTTTTTCTTTGTTAGGAATGCTCGCTTAGCTTGGACATGGATGCCAGAGGCGTTAATGGGTTGGTTTTAAGCATCAAATACGGGTGTTATTCCCTCCGTGTATTGGTCCCGTGTTTGATAACCATTGTGTGGGGTTGCGTTCGGCCGCAATGAAGGGTTAGATGAACTCTATCAAAAGGTGTTAAGGGCTGTTGTGGTGCTTTTTGTTGCGGTAATGCTTTTCTTGTTATCTATTCTTGGTTATTGGGGGTGAGGGTGGTCTTTTTCGTGGTTAGGTTTTGTTTTTCGTGACTATGATTTTGTTTTTGTGGTAAGGGATGTGAGTTTGGTTTGTGAAGTAATGCTATTGTTCTGTGGTTCAGTGGCATTATTTTACTGTTTTCATTATTTTGGACAAGGCGCGGATGCTTTTTTTCTTTATCCATTGATGGCCTGGTTCTTAGGGGTCATGTCTATTCTGGTAATGAGAGGTAGGGTGCTCTTGTCTCTCTTGATGTGGGAATACTTAGGCTTGGTGAGGTTTTTTTTAATCTTATTTTATTCTAACATGGCAAGTCTTCGGGCTTCGTTAATAACTCTTTTTGTCTCACGTTTTGGGGATGCCGCCTTATTTATGGTGGTTATGTGGGTTAGATGGTGGTTTGGGGCTTCGTCGATTTTATTGGGATTGCTGYTATTTTTTATTGTTTTAACTAAGAGGGCTTGTTACCCGTTTATTTCGTGGTTACTGGAAGCTATGCGAGCTCCTACGCCAGTAAGTTCTCTTGTGCATTCTTCTACTTTGGTGGCCGCGGGAGTTTGATATCTTTTTTGTTATGGGGATATGTTTAGGTACGGAATGTTAAGGGTATTGTTTATGTTGAGGCTAGTTACTGTTTTAGTAAGGGGGTTTTGTGCTTTGGTATTTAAAGATTTGAAGAAGTTGGTGGCCCTTTCTACTTGTAAAAAAGTTTCTTGATGTATACTGTTTTATGTTTGTGGAAGTCTGGATTTAGCTTTATTACAGTTGATAACACATGGGGTCTGTAAGTGTTACCTCTTTATGTCTATTGGGGACCTGATGGGCTTATCGGGGGGGAGGCAGAGTTCTGTGGGGGTTTATTTGTCCCGTTATGTGGGTCGGTTTTCAGTGTATTTACAAAGCATTTTGGTGATATCCTTGAGAGGCCTCCCCTTYTTAGGGGTGTTTTTTAGGAAGCATATGTTGGTTGGCTCGGTTTGTTATGTTTATGGGTGAGGGTATTTTGGCTTAATGTTTTTGGGATTTTTTCTTTCTTATGCTTACTGTGTGCGGTTAGTATTGTTGCTTGTTAAGGGCCTGGGAGGATTAAGAAGTGGTTATTCGAGTTCCTTTATTATTATTTCTGGTCTGAGCGTAGCGGGGACCTTGTTAAAATCGTGTGGAATGGGTGTGTTAGAAGAGAGTGCGGGATTACTTGTTAGTTATAGCTTTTTTGTAGGAATGATTCAGGTCTTGGGTTGTTTGGGAGGCTTCCTTTTTTTTGTCGCTGGTGGGGAGGGGGTCCTTTTTGGGCCTTCTACTTTGAGTTATTCTGATAGGGTAGTTAGGGGGGTGTATGATTTTTATCTTCGTCTCAGTGCTCCTGCTGTTGTGTCTTTTTATCGTTGGGAGTATTATGTTTTTTCTTTGTGGCCACGGTTGACATCTCGTTTTCTCCTTTTTCGGCTTTCTGCCTTTTCTTTTAAATCCTTGGTTTTGTTTTTGTTGTGTTTTTTATTCTTATACTTTCTAGTCGGTGTTTAAATTACGTTTGAGTTGATTGGGTGTATATGCATTCTAAATTTTCGTTTTAGAGGAGGCCTTTTATTGGGGAGGGGCTAATCAATAATTTTAAATTTTTAGTTTGATTTTTTTTAATTCTGTCTGAAAGATGCTTGTTTTTTTTATGGGGTGGTTGCCCTAGTTTATCTCTCTGTTGTGAAAACTGTAAGGGGGGGGTATTTTATGTTTTTAGACGTTGTGTTTTATTAGGGAGTTTTTGTGTGTAGAGGGTATAAATTTTATTTTGAAAAATTTATTGTGGTTAGTTGTTTGATTGGAAGAGGTAAATAGAAGAAAGGAAATAGGGAGGGGGGGGACCCCCCCCTAATATCTATATTATTATACCTTTAGTTCTAAAAAAAGAAAAGGGAATAAAATATTGGCAAGGGATAGGATAGGTTTGATGCCTGTGCAGCGAAAGGGTGATTGTCTCGATGCACTGGGGTTAGTTGTTTGATTGGAAGAGATAAATAGAAAAAAGGAATAGGGAGGGGGGGGACCCCCCCCTAATATCTATTTTTTTATACCTTTAGTTCCAAAAGAAAAAGAGGGATAAGAATATTGCAAAGGGTAAGAAAAGGTTTGTTCCCGGGCACCGAAAGGGAGATTGTCTCGATACACTGGGGTTTGTTTTTGATTGGCAGAGATTAATAGAAAAAAGGAATTGGGAGGGGGGGGGACCCCCCCCCTAATATCTATATTATCATACCATTAGTTCTAAGAGAAAGAAGGAATAGAAATTGGCTAGGATAGATAGGTTTGATGCTTGTGCGCAGAGGGGAATGTCTCAACCACTGGGTTATTGTTGTCGCAGATATAGAGAAGGATTGGAGGGGGCACCCCCGAATCATATTACACCTTGGTCAATAAAAAGGAATAAAAATTGCAGGAAGAATCGGACCTACGCTAATGTGGATTCCGACCTGTTATGTTCTTAAGCCATGAGAGGACCTTGTGGGTGACCCCTTTTTTCTTTTTAGCGGTGTTCTAAGAGATGAGGGATGACACTCGCAGGATGGTATGTTTGAGCCTCTCAGTGGAAGGGGGATTCCCCCACCACCCTGTTTAGTTTTTGATTGGAGAGACTATTTAGAAGAAAGGCAGTTGTGAGGGGGGGACCCCCCCCCTTTTTTTTTTTTTTTTCTTGCCCTTATTTTTAAAAGGAAAGAGGGGGGGTAGAATATCTGGCAAGAGATTGGATAGGTTTGAAGCCTCTGCCGCGGAAAGGGGGATTTCCCGATGCACTGTGGTTAGTTGTTTGATTGGGAGAGGTTTATTGGAGAAAACGATTTTGGGAGGGGGGGGGACCCCCCCCCTTATATCTTTTTTTTCATACCCCTATTTTTAAAAGAAGAAGAGGGGATAGAATATTGGCAAAGGATTGGATAGGTTTGAAGCCTGTGCAGCGGAAGGGTGATTTTCTCGATGCACTGTGGTTAGTTGTTTGATTGGAAGAGATAAATAGAAGAAAGGAAATTGGGAGGGGGGGGACCCCCCCCTAATATTTATATTATCATACCATTAGTTTTAAAAGAAGAAGAGGGAATAGAATATTGGCAAGGGATAGGATAGGTTTGATGCCTGTGCAGCGGAAGGGTGATTTTCTCGATGCCCTGTGGTTAGTTGTTTGATTGGAAGAGATAAATAGAAGAAAGGAAATAGGGAGGGGGGGGACCCCCCCCTAATATCTATATTATCATACCCTTAGTTCTAAAAGAAGAAGAGGGAATAGAATATTGGCAAGGGATAGGATAGGTTTGATGCCTGTGCAGCGGAGGTAGTATAGGTTTGAGTACGCTGTCTTTCCAAGTCAGATGTCCCGTTGATCGGGTCTGTGCACCTTACTCTTAGTTTACTCTATTTGAGGCGGGTATGA